ATCTTTAAAATGTAAAAAAAGGAGTAATCAGCTGTGACACGTTCACTAAAAAAAAATCCTTTTGTAGCTAATCATTTATCGAGAAAAATTGAAAAACTCAACATGAGGGAGGAGAAAGAAATAATAGTAACTTGGTCTCGGGCATCTACCATTATACCCAAAATGATTGGCCATACAATCGCTATTCATAATGGAAAGGAACATTTACCTATTTATATAACGGATCGTATGGTAGGTCACAAATTGGGAGAATTCGCGCCTACTCTGACTTTCGCGAGACATGCGAGAAACGATAATAAATCTCGTCGTTAATTTGGAATAAAAAAAAAATAGATACTTATCATTCATTGGCGGGGGAGGGAGCTTATGATAAAGAACTCAAATTCGGGTAAAGAAATAAAAGTTTTAGCTCAACATATATGTATGTCCGTTTTCAAAGCGCGAAGAGTAATTGATCAGATTCGTGGTCGTTCTTATGAGGAAACACTTATGATACTGGAACTCATGCCTTTTCGAGCATCTTATCCCATTTTAAAATTGGTTTATTCTGCAGCAGCAAATGCTAGTCATAATATGGGTTTGAACGAAGCTGATTCATTCATTAGTAAAGCCGAAGTCAATGGGGGTCCTTTTGTGAAAAAGTTAAGACCTAGGGCTAGAGGACGTAGTTATCCGATAAAAAGGCCCACTTGTCATATAACAATTGTATTAAAAGATAAATCTAAATAATTTTTAGATGAATATTTAGATTCATATTCAAAAAAAAATATTTTCTTTAGAAAAAATAGATGGAAAGATAATATAATCAAAAAAAAAAATATGGGACAAAAAATAAATCCACTTGGTTTCAGACTTGGTACAACCCAAAACCATCATTCCTTTTGGTTCGCACAACCCAAAAATTTTTCCGTGGGTCTACAAGAAGATGAAAAAATACGGAATTGTATCAAGAACTATGTACAAAAAAATAAGAGAATATCCCCAGGTTTCGAAGGAATTGGAATTGCACGCATAGAAATTCAAAAAAGAATCGATTTGGTCCAGGTCATAATCTATATTGGGTTCCCAAATTTATTAATAGAGGGACGAACGCGAGGGATCGAAGAATTACAGATGAATGTACAAAAGGAATTTCGTTCTGTGAACCGAAGACTCAACATTGCTATCACAAGAATTGAAAAACCTTATGGGCACCCTAATATTCTTGCAGAATATATGGCTTCGCAATTAAGAAATAGAGTTTCCTTTCGAAAGGCAATGAAAAGAGCTATTGAATTAACTGAGCAAACAGATACAAAGGGAATTCAAATACAAATTGCAGGACGTATCGACGGAAAAGAAATTGCACGTGTCGAATGGATCAGAGAGGGTAGGGTTCCTCTACAAACAATTCGCGCCAAAATTGATCATTGTTCCTATACAATTCGAACTATCCATGGGGTATTAGGCCTAAAAATTTGGATATTTGTGGACGGGGAATAATAGACCTTTATTTATCTTGCCATTCTGCTCAGTGATTTAACAAAAAAAAAAAGAAAACAGTTTCCGTTTTTTCCGTTAAATCAAACAAAAAAAATAAAAAATTCTAATTCTATAAGGTTGAATAAAAAATCGATTAATCTTTATTTTTGATATAATTGCTATGCTTAGTGTGTGACTCGTCAGTTTTTTCTTTATAGTTTTGAGTTGGGCTTCAAAAAAAAAGACTGATCCCACTACGAACTTAACTTAATAACTATCTAAATATAACTAAATATAAATGAAAAACTAATAACAACTTATTGCTTCGTATTGTCGAGATCCCAAGAAACAGTCACTATATGACTGGATCAATCATATAGTTGTAACAACTGAAATTTTCCATAAAAAAACAAATCTGATTATGAATTTGCAAGGAAAAAAATAAAGGGATGCGGATAAATGGAAAGGTGATAGAAAGAGAGAACAAAAATATCAATGATAAATGATTCCAATATGTATGGTCTATGAATCACCTCATAAAAGGCAGTGTGATAAAGCATTAATATTGATATAATAATAAATAATAAAGAGCCCCGGGTTAATAGAAACTGAGGAGATTGACTTGGGAACGAATTTTGTTGGGAGCTCCATTGCAGAGTTCAGGCCTAACCATTAATGGAGAAGCTATAGGAACGACGAAACCTGTGACTATATAAGATTCTTCTATTAAAAGAAAAAAGAATCCTAATGATTCATCGGGTGGGATGGCGGAATGAACCAAGAACAAATTTATTTACTCTGAGAGGTCATAGATTGATCCCACGAATAAAGCAGGAAAGAGTCAATATCCGCCCGCGAAACCCTTTTATTCTTTTCTTGGCTTACAGTCTTGATTCGATAAGAATCAAAATAAGGATTTTTTCTAAAAAAGAAGCATTATCTATAAATATACACATCTAGTCATATATACAGCTTTCTATGTAATAAATGAAATATCAATAAATCCCATTACTTAGTTTAGTGTATTAGTTATTAAATACATGTGTATCTGTAATATTATCGAATCCTTTCATTTCATTCGCGAGGAGCTGGATGAGAAGAAATTCTCATGTCCGGTTCTGTAGTAGAGGTGGGATTAAGAAAAAACCATCAACTATAACCCCAAAAGAACCAGATTTCGTAAGCAACATAGAGGAAGAATGAAGGGAATATCTTGTCGAGGCAATCATATTAGTTTCGGAAGATACGCTCTTCAGGCACTTGAACCCGCTTGGATCACAGCTAGACAAATAGAAGCAGGGCGAAGAGCAATGACACGATATGCGCGGCGTGGTGGAAAAATATGGGTACGTATATTTCCTGACAAACCTGTTACATTAAGGCCTACGGAAACACGTATGGGTTCGGGGAAGGGATCCCCCGAATATTGGGTATCCGTTATTAAACCAGGCCGAATACTTTATGAAATGGGCGGGGTATCAGAAACTGTAGCCAGAACAGCTATTTCAATAGCTGCGTGCAAAATGCCTATACGAACTCAATTTGTTATTTCAGGATAGGGATGTAAAACTAAACATAAATAAAAGGGAGGATGAAAAAACAACCACGGATTTATTTATTTCTAGACAAACACTATTTCTTTTTTCCTTATTCTTTGCATTGAAATAACAGATTCAACAAAAAATGATATGATTCAACCTCAGACCCTTTTGAATGTAGCAGATAACAGTGGAGCTCGAAAATTGATGTGTATTCGAATCATAGGAGCTGGTAATCACCGATATGCTCATATTGGTGACGTTATTGTTGCTGTAATCAAAGAAGCAGTGCCCAATATGCCTCTAGAAAGATCAGAAGTAATTAGAGCTGTAATTGTACGTACATGTAAAGAACTCAAACGTGACAATGGTATGATAATACGATATGATGACAATGCTGCAGTTGTCATTGATCAAGAAAGAAATCCAAAAGGAACTCGAGTTTTTGGCGCGATTGCTAGAGAATTGAGACAGTTGAATTTTACTAAAATAGTTTCATTAGCTCCCGAGGTATTATAAATACTAGTAAATGAAACTATGATATAGTTATAGTAGAATATCTGAAATGGATCAAATTTTTAGATTGTGTCTCACGCATATACCATATACTTTTAATAATTAGAATAATTAATACTAATTAATTAATATTTATTTGAATTCAAATAAAAAAAACATGTTGATTATATCAAAATTAGAAAGCACCAATAATTATAATTCGTCATGGGCAGAGACGCTATTGCTGATATAATAACTTCTATAAGAAATGCTGACATGAGTAAAAAAGGAACGGTTCGAATAGCATCCACTAATATCACCGAAAACATTGTTAAAATACTCCTACGAGAAGGTTTTATTGAAAACGTTCGGAAACATCAGGAAAGTAACAAATATTTCTTGGTTTCAACCTTGCGCCATAGAAGGACTAGGAAAGGAATATATAGAACTATTTTAAAACGTATTAGTCGACCTGGTTTACGAATCTATTCCAACTATCAAAAAATTCCTAAGATTTTAGGTGGAATGGGAATTGTAATTCTTTCTACTTCTCGAGGTATAATGACAGATCGAGAAGCTAGACTAGAAAAAATTGGAGGAGAAATTTTGTGCTATATATGGTGATCCTCCTCCGGTATCCTAATTTTATCTCTAACTTCCTATTTGTGAAAATAGAGAGGAAAAGTGAGTTATATAACTCTTCCTCCATTAGTTGATATTGATACTTCAAGGGAGTTACCTGGAATGAAAGAACAAAAATTGATTCATGAAGGTTTAATTACTGAATCACTTCCCAACGGTATGTTCCGGGTCCGTTTAGATAATGAAGATCTAATTCTAGGTTATATTTCAGGGAGGATCCGACGCAGTTTGATACGGATACTGCCGGGAGATAGAGTCAAAATCGAAATAAGTAGGTATGATTCAACTAGAGGACGTATAATTTATAGACTTCGCAACAAAGATTCGAGCGATTAGATAATTTTTGAAAACCTTCCTTTCATGGGGGATATAATTCGAAGCTAAAAAATACAAGAGACTTTTTTCTTCCAAGTCCAAGGAATAGATTCCAAATTAAGGAGTGAGAAATATGAAAATAAGGGCTTCTGTTCGTAAAATTTGTGAAAAATGTCGACTGATCCGTAGACGCGGACGAATTATGGTGATTTGTTCCAATCCGAGACATAAACAGAGACAAGGATAATCTTTCTAAAGTTTATCAAGGAAGGGCATGAAAAAAAAAGGATTTGTTTTAACATGAAATGGATATCCCCGTATCTTTCTGTAAATTTCTGATTCATATTTATGAGATGACAAAATATGGCAAAACCTATACCGAGAATTGGTTCGCGTAGGAATGGACGTATTGGTTTACGTAAGACTGGACGTAGAATACCAAAAGGGGTTATTCATGTTCAAGCGAGTTTCAACAATACCATTGTAACTGTTACAGATGTACGAGGGCGGGTGGTTTCTTGGGCCTCCGCCGGTACTTCTGGATTCAAA